CTTCCAGCCTTCCTTCTCCTATCAGGGCCTATCCGAAAGAGAATCCAGTACCTCTGGTCGTGAATAGGACGAACCGGCCCCCGTGGATATCTTTGCTTCGGAACAAAACAATTAGAATTAGGCTCGGTCAACTGGAATGCGTATTATCATATGGGAGATCTTCCAATTGAGAAGATCCATCGACCTGAGACGAAGAGAAAGGTCTATCTATTTTCTTTAGTTATTCAGTTAAACCAATGATTCGTTATTGGAGCAGATAGCAACAACCATTTAATTGGACATGCATATTTTTGATTTTCCGATGGATTTACATGGTTTAATTAATGGAAATTGTTTGATGTAGTGAGTAAATAGGCTCTGGTTGTTCGCCGTTCAAGAATTCTTGTTTAGACAGTTCATATCATCCATACATAGTGTTTTTTTTTGATCTAAGATTTCAATTCTTCCATCTTTCAGCAGTAGCATATTGTTCCATGGAGCTAAGATCCAAAATATGGAATAATCAAGTCTTTCCACGACCCTACCACCCGGCCAATTCTGTTCCACTTAATCCTTTTTCATGGCCGCATATCTTTATGGCTAAGTAATAGGAAACCTTTCTCCTGTTACACGAATCAAAGGTTTCATTTCATCCGGGAAAAGCCATCTCTTTCTCAACAATGTCTTTGTCATTTGATCCAATAGCGTTCCGTTAGATAGGAACAGATTTGATAAATACCGATAACTCTCGGATAGAGTATTAGAACGGAAAGATCCATTAGATAATGAACTATTGGTTCTAAGCCATCTCTGGCGATGAATCAACAATTCGAAGTGCTTTTCTTGCGTATTCTTGATGAACCAGCGTTTATACATAGATGTAGGAGGATTTGTTTGGGAAGTAATAAGCCCCTTTGACATCTCTTCATCCGCAAAGAATTCTCGACGGGAAAAGACAGAGACAAAGGGCGGATCTTTGAATAGGAAAAACAATGGATCCGCAGGGTCCCAAATGAATTGGCTTATTTGAAAAAAGCCCTGTTCTTTGGAAGATCTATCTCGTGTCTGGTACTGCGTGGTTCCACTCTGCAAGAACTCCGAATCATTCTCTTGAAGCTCACCCTCTTTATGATAAACGATCCGTTTGCCCCGAAATGACCCGGCCCAATTGGGAAATCCCAATTCAGTGGGCCTTTCGATACAATCAAATAGATTGCCACAAGGGCGCCATATTCTAGGAGCCCAAACTATGTGATTGAATAAATCCTCCTCTATCTGTTGCGGGTCAAGGGCTCCTTCCCCTTCCGCTTCTTCAAACTCCGATTCGTATTTTTCATATAGAAATCCCCGATCAACGATAGAACAAGATCCATTTCGCATCATATCTAACTGATTCCTTGGTTCGGACCGAAGAAGTAATGTCACTCGATTATTATCAAACTGGCTGCAATCTTTTTCTGTCCGTGAGGATCCCACCAGAGCACCTTCTACTTCTAATAGACCATGAACTAGATCAGAATCATTCTCAACGAAGCCATAAGAAGTGATCCCGTTTTTTTCATCGGGTCCGGGTGAAGACCAAAGATCTTGAGCGACCAATCCGGCGGAACAACTCAAAAGATAAAGAAGTATCGTTAATTTCTTCATGCTCGTTCCAAGTTCGAAGTACCATTTGTACAAATAAGAATCCCCTTCCTTACATGATTTCTTCTTGATATAGATAGATATAGGATCTATAGGGCAATTACTTAGAAGTATATTTTGTGCAACAGCCCTTCCTATCTGATAGAAAAGGATCTCATGATCCTGAACCGATCTTACCTGGGATCGCAAATCCCAAGTTTGTCTATGAAGAGCTAATCTAATTGTATTAGTTTCTATAATTGATTTCTTCTGTGTAATACTAATGGATAGGGCCTCATTGATAAGTGCTACAAGATCTCGTACATTGGAACCCATGGTTATGGACCCGAATCCATTAGTATGGAACATCTTATTTTCCAAGTAAAATCCCCTAGTATATGAAAGAATAAAAAAGTGCTTTCGTTGTTGTGGAATAAGAAGCCTTCGTATCTTAATGCATGTATTTAATTTATTCGGAGCTATTAGAGCGGGATCCACTTTTTGGGGAATATGAGTCGAAGCAATAACAAGAATATTTCTAGTAGAACATCTTTCACAATCCCCGGAGAGATAGTTCTCTAATAGACCGAGGGATAAGTAATTCGACTCATTCACATACAGATCATGAATGTTTGGAATCCATATTATGCAAGGAGACATTGCTTTTGCTAATTCGAATTGAAGGGTGATATCAAATTCAAATCGGTCTATTTTCGGCATCATCATATACATAGTTAGCACATTCGTCATAGTTAGCAGCTCTGTATCAAGGTCATCATCAATATCGTCACTATCATCAATATCGATATCGTCACTATCATCAATATCAATATCGTCAATAAAAGAATCTTTAGACTTGTCATCCAGGAACTTGTTTGGAAATACCGTAATGAAAGGAACATAGGAGTTTGTCGCTAGGTATTTGACCAAATAGGATCGTCCAGTTCCTATAGAACCTATCACTAAAATACCCCTAGAAGGAGATAGGGCTAAGCGGAGCGAAAAGGGTTTTTCATGAGATGGGAAATGAAAACTATTAGCCCCACACGAGGTTTGTGAATAAGTGATTGTCTGATAATGAGCAAGGAATATCCGTCTTTCTGCTAAACAGGATCTATTGAACTCATAATTCATTAGATACTTTTTATGAATGTCAACTAAGTATCGTAAGTAAATTGATCCTGGTTGTTCAATCATTTGATAACCAGAGTCATTTTTGGATAAATGATCACTATGGGTCAGACTCAATAGAATTTGATCAATCCTTTTTTCTGTCGTTAAGGTGGAGAACTGAACCAAGAATTCTCTTTCTTCATCATCAATCGAATCATTGTTCGCGACCCAGGATTCTATTCTATCATCAATCCAATCACCGTTCACGTTTTTTCTTTTTCTTATCAATGAATAGAGCCCTTTACTTGTACGACTTAGATGTCTCGTATTTCTCGAAAAAGTGATTCGATTGATGGGATTTGGTATGATACTTATGAGATCGATGGGATTGATATTCAAATATTTCTTCTTAGAACGTATTGATTTGACCCCATAAGCGGGACCCCCACCCCATAGCATGTTGCCACCAGAAGCAGAACCCCGTATTTCTTCCAGAGAATCTCCTAATTGTTCCAGAGCAACTAGAAAGAGATTCTTTAACCAGAAAGAATTCAGTTCAGATGTAGGATACCTATCCAGAAGTTTTCGCAACTCAATCGTGTATGATGGAATCATCAAAGACTTGATCTTTTCTAACTCTGTCTGTAACTCACTAGAGGCTCGGGAAACAAAGAGAAGATGTATACGAACGAGATATCCAGCAACAAGAAGAAGGAAAAGGATTGAATAGAGGAACTCCCGAGCATTTTTTGATCTCAGATGTGCCCATATGAATGGAACGAGTGACTCATTATTTCTATGAATCATTTCTTCGGACAGAAGAAGATTCTGTAAACATTTACTCGAAATCTCACTTATCAGAGTCCATTGTGGAAGAATCTTCTGAGGAATTGGCCATGATATATCCGATCCATGCATAATATCATGAAAAATGGATACAAATTTTTGACTGCTACTTAGTATCGGCAATGGGTCTGAAAAAGTATCTAAAAAGGTGAAATTTAGATATTTGCACCCTGTCGAAGTAAGGAACCATGGCATATATGTTTGGAACAGATCCCATTTTGAGAGATTTGAAAAAGCATTATCTCGTTGAAAGGTTCTATACATCTGCCCTTTCTCAACGCATTTCTTTAGACAAAGACTCCGTTTTTTCCTCTTTCCGGATGGTAAATCTTTCTCAGAACATGGAGTGTGAATCAAACTCATGTTTGAATTGAAACCAAGATACTGATACAAGTTCTTCCCTTCTGAATCAGATAGATTCATATCTGAAAGAGGCTGACAATAAGTTCTTTCCAAATTGACTATTTGTTCCTCTGTTAGAGGTGTTGCAGAAATGTCTGCGATCGAGTAAATAGCTCTACGAACGAATGGATCGGATCGAATTGGAAAATGGAAAGATTTGTACAAGTTATACGTTTCGTTACCACTTTGTGGAAAATCGTTAGGTATGAATATGTCAGATACCTGTGACTCAATTGGTGAAATAGTCTCTCTCTCCAAAAAAATATGTTTTTTTTTATCGACGCACAAAGAAAATATTTTGTTGCGAATGAACAAGATATTGAGGAATTGTCCATATGTAAGATCATAATTATTGATACGGGGCTTTTCCACATAAAAAGGAAATCTTTTGTTACAATAGAACCAGAAGTGATGTGGATCATTCAAGAATCGAAGTCGATTTGCTTTATAAAAAGAAGATATCAATGAACTTCTATGAAATGGTTTCACGGGATTCAGCCAATTGTCTCGATCCTGGGATATTATTGAGAAATAGGAATCCGCAAAGGATTTCCTGCGATTATTTCTAGTATGGAATGAGTCAATCATCCACTTTGGTATCTTTTTGAACAAAAATGGTAATATTGTTTCTCCATTGATCAAGAATTTCGGTCTTTGGGAATTATCATGATCATCCAATAAGAAGGGTTTCAATTTATTCAAATGAACGATTTGAACACCTATTGATTCTAACAACTGATTGCGGAGTTGCGGACCTTTCAATTCATAGATGTGGATCTCGGACCTATGAATGGGGATATTCCCGATACTCACAAAGAAAAAGGGAAGTGACTTGGACAAAAAGGGAAGTGACTTGGACAAAAAGAGAAGTGACTTGGACAAAAAGAAACGAAGTGACTTAGACAAATCTTCTTTATCGATAGCCTCGGACCAATCAATCGAATATTGATTAATACGTAATCGATCGAACACTACTTGAAAACAGTTCTTCTGTTCAGAAATGAAATGTTCCAAATGTTCCTGGAGATTCTTGCTCCCATTGGACAATTTGTATCTATATGCATCAGGATCCCGATTCATGGATCTCTCGGTTCGAGAAATAAGAGGATCAAACCATTTCTTCTGACTCTTTTTAAAATTCGATAAATGTTGGTTGATCGTATATTTCATTATAGTTATATGATTCAGAGTATCATTTCCTATTTGTTGATCCCTTTGAATTCCATATTCGAGGTTGCGATCGGATCTATTCATTAAAAAGAATCGATTCGATACATTTCTTATGTACCTACGGGTGCTATATTGGATTTGAATCAGATTTCGGATCAATCTATATTGATTGACTGCCTCCATTATGTTGTTGCTAGCAAATACCGCCGTTTTTCGTTTTGGATCTTCCAAATCATTCCCGCAGTAGATCCGGACCGATTCTTTTCTGATCCTTCGATAAAAAGATTCATTCTCTTCATAAAAAAGAGGAGGTAGAATCCAAAAAAAATTCTTTTTCGATTCATCTCTGGGGTTGAATACCTTATTCAAGAATTTTTTTTGATCTAACCCGTAGGAATCAATAGAAAAGGCAAATCCCCTATGATACACCAGATCCGGCCCGGTTATTGATAGAGTGAATAGATCTGCCATTTCTTGAAATCTCTCTTCTGAGTCAAAATCGTGGTGTAACGTGTATCCCCCTTTGTTCCGGTCATGGAATAGATGAAATAAATCCAAAAATGGATTTTTGTTCAAGAATGAAATCTTATTGGAACTGTCCATATCTGGTTCATCCTTCGGAACCATATCAGATCCCGGATCTGAGGAAATAGGATGAATTGAGACGATATTTTGTAAATACGTAATTATCTTGAATATGTCAACCATTTCTTTATTTTCCGATCGCCTGGAAGGAACAAAAGAAAGATCTTGTTTTTTCTTCAACAATTTCTGATCCCTAGTGGACCTCTCAATAGGATTCGAACCCAGATGAAGTTCTGACCATCTGTCAGAGAAAGAAGAACGAATTGATCTTGTAGGATTCCCAAGAAAATCTTGGATTTCTTCCGGAAGCAGATGATTATTCATCTGCTTCTCACCTTCCGTGAATAGCCGGGACATTGAGGAAGATCCAAAAAGGCATTTCGGGGATCGATCTGATTCTATCTCTGTTCCTTCCGTTTGAAGAAAGGAAGGATCCCAAAGAATCGATCTTTCTTTAACTTTTAGTTGCTGAATCTCTCTTTGATCGATCAATGTGTGATATTCGGGATCCTCATTTCTAATGGAATCGAAATGATCTCTGGATTGATCAGAAGATCTTTTCAATTGGCTAGAATCCGTTACTTGAACGAAAATGGATCTTGTGGAATCATATTGAATATTTGACAATACATTCCGTACCTTGCTAAAAAACCGATCCTTGTTTACCAACCACACATTGTCTAACCAAATCCAATTCTCTCTCGATACGTTCCTCAAAAAATCCGATTCGTGCTGATTCTTTCCCCAACTAACGAAGAGATCTTGGCGGAATTGCCACATATGATATTGAGCACAATTTTGCAAAGAAATACCCCACTTGTTTCTCGAGAAGAGATGGGAAACACACCCAATATCATTTGATTGAATAGTTGCCTCAGCTCCTTGTTGTTTGAAGAAACCCCACCCTTCAATTGGTCTTTTTTCACGAAAGGCAGACATGAGATAACAAATCAAGTCTTTCCCTAAGACTTCGAATAGCTGTCCCGAATTCAAGTTGATTATGTTTCGCTTCTTCCTCGGAGAAAGACGATCAAACAATTCCCAATCATGGCCCTTGCGGGTCGGATCATCCGTATACGTATAGGATAAAAAAAGAAACTCCAGATATTTGCTATCTTTCTCTTTGAATGAGATCTCAATTCCAGCTACGGTTTCATTAGATACCTTACAACTAGAATCCCTCTTTTTCCCGATCCGGTTCCTCCACCACCGCGAACCCCGGTTAGATTCAGGCATGATAGACTTTTGATTTATTGGGAGAACCCAAGTACTCTCTTGCGGATCCATGAAGCAACTCTCAGAAATGTTTTTCCCTTTTTGAAGATACAGGAGCGAAACAATCAACCTATTGATATTGGAAGACCGAAAAGATTCTTCCAATGTCCCATTTCTGGGTCCAATGGAATTCATAGGTATAGGAAGAAGCCCCATCAAATAGAGATTTTTTCTTTCAGCCATCTTTCGATTGTTAATACGAGATATAAGGACCGCTACTACAAGCAGTACTACACCTTTGATCGTGAAATATCGATTGCTTCTTGAACCCTGTGAATCACGTGAAAGTAGGATACTCCAAATTCGGGGGTCAAAGAGTTTCATAAAACGTTCTTGGTGGAAAAAAATGTGAGTGAAAGATCCCACTGAATCGAATTTGATCCATGAATCTAAGAAATAGTGAGAATTCTTGATCTCTCTCAATATCTCTCTCAATTCGAAGATCCAGGATTTGAATTGATGTCCTTTCATTGATTCCTCCTAAAGATTTCATTTCAATTGGAATTTGGTTATTCACGATGTACGATGATCCCTGTTAAGCATCCATGGCTGAATGGTTAAAGCGCCCAACTCATAATTGGCAAATTCGTAGGTTCAATTCCTGCTGGATGCACGCCAATGGGAACGTTCAATAAGTCTATTGGAATTGGCTCTGTATCAATGGAATCTCATCATCCATACATAACGAATTGGTATGGTATATTCATACCATAACATATGAACAGTAAGAACTAGAATTCTTATCGATACTGGAACTCATAGGGAAGAAAATGGATTTATGGATGGAATCAAATATGCAGTATTTACAGAAAAAAGTATCCAGTTATTGGGGAACAATCAATATACTTCTAATGTCGAATCAGGATCAACTAGGACAGAAATAAAGCATTGGGTCGAACTCTTCTTTGGTGTCAAGGTAATAGCTATGAATAGTCATCGACTCCCGGGAAAGGGCAGAAGAATGGGACCTATTATGGGACATACAATGCATTACAAACGTATGATCATTACGCTTCAACCGGGTTATTCTATTCCACCTCTTATAGAGAAAAGAACTTAAAGCAAACAAAATACTTAATAACACGGCGATACATTTATACAAAACTTCTACCCCGAGCACACGCAATGGAACCATAGACAGTCAAGTAAAATCCAATCCACGAAATAATTTGATCTATGGACAGCATCGTTGTAGTAAAGGTCGTAATGCCAGAGGAATCATTACCGCGGGGCATAGAGGGGGAGGTCATAAGCGTCTATACCGTAAAATCGATTTTCGACGGAATGAAAAAGACATATCTGGTAGAATCGTAACCATAGAATACGACCCTAATCGAAATGCATACATTTGTCTCATACACTATGGGGATGGTGAGAAGAGATATATTTTACATCCCAGAGGGGCTATAATTGGAGATACCATTGTTTCTGGTACAGAAGTTCCTATATCAATGGGAAATGCCCTACCTTTGAGTGCGGTTTGAACTATTGATTTACGTAATTGGAAGTAACCAATTAGGTTTACGACGAAACCTAGAAATCGATCACTGATCCAATTTGAGTACCTCGACTGGATAGACCTCAACAGAAAACTGTTGAGTAACGGCAGCAAGTGATTGAGTTCAGTAGTTCCTCATAGAAAATTATTGACTCTAGAGATATGGTAATATGGAGAAGACAAAATTGTTTGAAGCACGCACAGAACCGGAGGCGCCCCTTGTTTCAAAGAGAGGAGGACGGGTTATTCACATTTAATTTGATGGTCAGAGGCGAATTGAAAGTTAAGCAGTGGTAATTATAAAGATCCCCCGGGGAAAAATAGAGATGTCTCCTACGTTACCCGTAATATGTGGAAGTATCGACGTAATTTCATAGAGTCATTCGGTCTGAATGCTACATGAAGAACATAAGCCAGATGACGGAACGGGGAGACCTAGGATGTAGAAAATCATAACATGAGTGATTCGGCGGATTTGGATTCCTATATATCCACTCACGTGGTACTTCATCATACGATTCATATAAGATCCATCTGCCTAGATATCATCATATACATCTAGAAAGCCGTATGCTTTGGAAGAAGCTTGTACAGTTTGGGAAGGGGTTTTATTGAGAAAAAAAAAAAGAATCTACTTCAACCGATATGCCCTTAGGCACGGCCATACATAACATAGAAATCACACTTGGAAAGGGTGGACAATTAGCTAGAGCAGCGGGTGCTGTAGCGAAACTGATTGCAAAAGAGGGTAAATCGGCCACATTAAGATTACCATCTGGGGAAGTCCGTTTGATATCCAAAAACTGCTTAGCAACAGTCGGACAAGTGGGTAATGTTGGGGTGAACCAAAAAAGTTTGGGTAGAGCCGGATCTAAGTGTTGGCTAGGTAAGCGTCCTGTAGTAAGAGGAGTAGTTATGAACCCTGTAGACCATCCCCATGGGGGCGGTGAAGGAAGAGCCCCAATTGGTAGAAAAAAACCCACAACCCCTTGGGGTTATCCTGCGCTTGGAAGAAGAAGTAGGAAAAGGAAAAAATATAGTGATAGTTTTATTCTTCGTCGCCGTAAATAGGAATATGGAAAATCGAATTTTTGGAATTTGAAATAATGTGATGGGCGAACGACGGGAATTGAACCCGCGCATGGTGGATTCACAATCCACTGCCTTGATCCACTTGGCTACATCCGCCCCTTATCTAGCTAAAGGATTTTCCATATTTTCTTTTTCCATTCATATCATTATTGTATTTATTCTTACCTCCATACTTAGATCGAGATATTGGGCATAGAATACCCATTTTAATTTTTAATTATGTAAAAAAAAAAAAAAATAAATTAAAGGAGTAATCCGCCGTGACACGTTCACTAAAAAAAAATCCTTTTGTAGCTAATCATTTATTGAAAAAAATGGAAAAACTCAACATGAGGGAAGAGAAAAAAATAATAGTAACTTGGTCTAGGGCATCCACTATTATACCCACAATGATCGGCCATACAATTGCTGTTCATAATGGAAAAGAGCATTTACCCATTTATATAACGGATCGTATGGTGGGTCATAAATTGGGAGAATTTGCACCTACTCTAACTTTTGCAAGACATGCGAAAAGCGATAATAAATCTCGTCGTTAATTTTGATAATCTTCATATATAAATAAATTATAAATCATTTTTATAACATAAAAATTCAAGCAAGATGGATTGGGGGATAACCTTATGATAAAGAGAAATAACTTACGTTCAAATACAGAAGTCAAAGTTTTAGCTCAACATATACGTATGTCTGTTTTCAAAGCACGAAGAATTATTGATCAGATTCGTGGACGTTCGTACGAGGAAACACTTATGATACTGGAACTCATGCCTTATCGAGGATCTTATCCTATTTTGAAATTGGTTTTTTCTGCAGCAGCAAATGCTCGTCATAACATGGGCTTGAACGAAGCTGATTCATTCATTAGTAAAGCTGAGGTCAACGGGGGTACTATTGTAAAAAAGTTAAGACCGCGGGCTCGGGGGCGTAGTTATCCGATAAAAAGGCCTAGTTGTCATATAACAATTGTATTGAAGGATAAATCTAAATTAAATTCTTTTTAGATTCATCTTTCAATAAAAAAATATGGATCGAAAGATAATATAAATATAATAGAAAAATATGGGACAAAAAATAAATCCACTTGGTTTCAGACTTGGTACAACCCAAAGTCATCATTCCTTTTGGTTCGCACAACCAAAAAATTTTTCTGCAGGTCTACAGGAAGATGAAAAAATACGGAATTGTATCAAGAACTATGTACAAAAAAATAAGAGAGCATCCTCGGGTTTTGAAGGAATTGCACATATAGTAATTCAAAAAAGAATTGATTTGATCCAAGTAATAATCTATATTGGATTCCCAAATTTATTAATAGAGGGCCGAACGCGAGGAATCGAAGAATTACAGATGAATGTACAAAAGGAGTTTCACTCCGTGAACCGAAGACTCAACATTGCTATAACAAGAGTTGAAAAACCTTATGGACACCCTAATATTCTTGCGGAATATATAGCCTTACAATTAAAAAATAGAGTTTCGTTTCGAAAGGCAATGAAAAAAGCCATTGAATTGGCTGAACAAACAGATACAAAAGGAATTCAAGTGCAAATTGCAGGGCGTATCGACGGAAAAGAAATTGCACGTGTTGAATGGGTCAGAGAGGGTAGGGTTCCCCTACAAACAATTCGCGCTAAAATTGATTATTGTTCTTATACAACCCGAACTATCTATGGGGTATTAGGTATCAAAATTTGGATATTTGTGGACGACAAATAATGGACTCTTATTTCTCTTGCCATTGTGGCCGGCAATAAAACAAAAAACGACAAACTGTTTCATTCTAAAAAAAAAAAATGTAAATAAAACAAAAATGAACAATTCTATAAGGCTGAATAAAAATTCAAATTCGATTGACCATTTAGTATAATTGCTATGCTTAGTGTGTGACTCGTTAGTTTTTCTTTAGAGTTTATAGTTTCGTTGGGGTTCAAAGAAAAAGGCTGAACTCTACTATAATAACTTAGTAACCATATAAACTAATAACCAACTTATTGCTTCGTATTGTCGAGATTCCAAGAAACAGTCACTATATGACTGGATCAATCATATAGTTGTAGCAACTGCAATTTTTTCCATAAAAAATAAATAAAGAAATATAAATCTGATTATCGGTTGTAAAGCAAAAATAAAGGGATGTAGATAAATGGAAAGATGATAGAAAGTAAAGAACAAAAATATCAATGATATATGATTCCAATATGTATGTATGGTCTATGAATCATTTAAAAAATCAAAACGGCAGTGTGATAAAGCATCAATACTGACAAAAGAGCCTTGGGTTAATCAAAACTGAGGAGATTAACTCGGGAACGAGTTTCGTCGGGGGCTCCATTGCAGCGGTCAGGCCTAACCATTAATGGAGAAGCTATTGGAACGACAGAACCCATGAATACATAGGATTCTATTGAAAAGGAATCCTAAGAATTCAATTCATTGGGTAGGATGGCGGAACACGCCAAGAACAAATTTATTTTTTCGGAAAGGTCGTGGATTGACCTCCCGAATGAAAGAGGAAAGAGTAAATATTCGCCCGCGAAACCTTTTTTTTTTATTTATTAGATTACAATATTTTAGCCCGATTCGATAGGAGTAATTCGTTATGTTATAAAAAAAGAGGAAGCATTATCTGTATAAAATAAATATACACGCTCATCTGTATATCTTCTATATATAGCTTACTAGATAACCTCAATAAATCCCATTACATGAGATTACATAAGTGTATCCATTTATTAAATACATATGTATCCGTAATATTATTGAATTGGAATCATTTTATTCGCGAGGAGCTGGATGAGAAGAAACTCTCATGTCCGGTTCTGCAGTAGAGATGGAATTAAGAAACAACCATCAACTATAACCCCAAAAGAACCAGATTTCGTAAACAACATAGAGGAAGAATGAAGGGAATATCTTGTCGAGGCAATCATATATGTTTTGGCAAATACGCTCTTCAGGCACTTGAACCCACTTGGATCACGGCTAGACAAATAGAAGCAGGACGAAGAGCAATAACACGATATGCCCGTCGGGGTGGAAAAATATGGGTACGTATATTTCCCGACAAACCTGTTACAGTAAGACCTACAGAAACGCGTATGGGCTCAGGTAAGGGATCGCCTGAATATTGGGTATCCGTTGTTAAACCGGGTCGAATACTTTATGAAATGGGCGGAGTATCAGAAACCATAGCTAGAGCAGCTATTAAAATAGCTGCGTGCAAGATGCCTATAAAAACTCAATTCGTTATTGCAAGATAGGGATATAGAAATCAAAAAAGTATATTAAGGACAAAACCACGGGTTTATATTTATGGACAGACAATATTTCTTTTTTCCTTCATCCTTCGCATTGAAATAACAGATAAAAAAAAATGATATGATTCAACCTCAGACCCTTTTGAATGTAGCAGATAACAGCGGGGCTCGAAAATTGATGTGTATTCGAATCATAGGCGCTGGCAATCACCGATATGCTCATATTGGTGACGTGATTGTTGCTGTAATTAAAGAAGCAGTACCCAATATGCCTCTAGAAAGATCAGAAGTAATTAGAGCTGTAATTGTGCGTACATGTAAAGAACTTAAACGTGACACCGGTATGATAATACGATATGACGACAATGCCGCGGTTGTTATTGATCAAGAAGGAAATCCAAAAGGAACTCGAGTTTTTGGCGCGATCGCTCGGGAATTGAGACAGTTGAATTTTACTAAAATAGTTTCATTAGCCCCCGAGGTATTATAAATATACTAGTAGATTAGACTATAGTAGGATATCTGAACCAGTAGATTGTGTTTCACGCATATACTTTGTAATATAATAATATTAATAATGTAATATAATAATTCAATAAAAAATCAAAATAAAACAAAGAAAAAACATGTTGATTATATCAAAATTAGGGGTAACAATAATTATAGTTCGTCATGGGTAAAGATACTATTGCCGATATAATAACTGCTATAAGAAATGCTGACATGGAAAAAAAAGGAACAGTTCGAATAGCATCTACTAATATCACCAAAAACATTGTTAAAATACTTCTACGAGAAGGTTTTATTAAAAACGTTCGAAAACATCAGGAAAATAACAAATATTTCTTGGTTTCAACCCTGATCCATAGAAGGACTAGGAAAGGAATATATAGAACCATTTTGAAGCGTATCAGCCGACCTGGTCTACGAATTTATTCCAACTATCAACGCATTCCTAAGATTTTAGGCGGGATGGGGATTGTAATTCTTTCTACTTCTCGCGGTATAATGACAGATCGAGAAGCTCGACTAGAACGAATTGGGGGAGAAATTTTGTGTTATATATGGTGATTCTCCCCTTCTGGTATACTAATCTTATCTCGAACTTCCATTTTATTCGTGAAATAGAGAGGAAAAGCGAGTTATATAACCCTTCCTCCATTAGTTGATACTTCAAGGGGGTTGCCTGGGATGAAAGAACAAAAATGGATTCATGAGGGTTTAATAACCGAATCACTTCCCAACGGCGTGTTCCGGGTACGTTTAGATAATGAGGATCTAATTCTAAGTTATGTTTCAGGGAAAATCCGACGCAGTTTTATACGAATACTACCAGGAGCTAGAGTCAAAATCGAAGTAAGTCGTTATGATTCAACCAAAGCAAAGGGCGTATAATTTATAGACTTCACAACAAAGATTCGAACGAGTAGTTATTAAAAAAAAAAATTCCGTTTGTCGAGATACAATTCGAAGTTAAAAAAATTAAGAAATTTATTTTCTTCCAAGTAGTAAATTCAGAATTGAATTAGGGTAAGGAATGAGAAATATGAAAATAAGAGCTTCTGTTCGTAAGATTTGTGAAAAGTGTCGACTGATCCGTAGGCGCGGGCGAATTATAGTGATTTGTTACAATCCGAGACATAAACAGAGACAAGGATAATCTTTTTGAAAAACTTTCTTTTCTAAAGTAAAGGAAGGATCCGTGTAAAAAGAAAGGATTTAACATGAAATGGATATCTCCGTATCTTTATGTATATTTCTGACTCATATTTATGAGATGATAAAATATGACAAAACCTATACCAAGACTTGGTTCTCGTAAGAATGGACGCCTTAGTGCTCGTAAGAATGGACGTAGAATACCAAAAGGAGTTATTCATGTTCAAGCGAGTTTCAACAATACTATTGTAACTGTTACAGATGTGCGAGGTCGGGTGGTATCTTGGGCCTCCGCCGGCACTTCCGGATTCAAAGGCACAAGAAGAGGGACACCCTATGCTGCTCAAGCAGCAGCAGTAAATGCCGTTCGTACAGTAGTTGATCAGGGTATGCAACGAGCAGAAGTTATGATAAAGGGCCCCGGTCTCGGAAGAGATGCAGCATTACGAGCCATCCGTAGAAGTGGTATACTATTAAGTTTCGTACGTGATATAACAC